CGTTCCCTATTTCTTTTCTACTCGTGGGATCCTAAGGAAAATAATTTTGTTTCTACCGAGCTGAAACAAGAAGCCGAGGGTTCTAGTAAACCAAAACCATCATTTTCTAGCTATTTGGCTTCAATCTCCCCCTTTTTCAGCGCAAAAATTGAAGATTTAGTTACGATTGAAAGTTTTGTACTATCATCCATAGATCCTTTATTCATACTCATTCAATTGGAAAAATTGAACCAATCAAAAAAATTATGCTTCTCGACTCCATAATCCAAATTTTTTATTAAGATTCTGATTGCCTTTTGGATAGGAATCGTGAGAATGTATATTCTTTCCTCAAATGTCCTATTGAGGGGGAAAGGATTAAATCTTTTTAAGAAATAAAGTTTTTGATCGGAATATGAAAAAAACGGAAAGACCCCTTAACTATTTAAGTTGTTAATAGAACGAATCACACTTTTACCACTAAACTATACCCGCTACATATTCATTATTGGATATGAATGGACTATTTGTCCAACAAAGTAATCAGACGTAGTCAAGATAGCATCAGAATCATGAAAATTCCAGCATTAACACGTATTTTGTTCTGCTGCGGCGCGGGATTGAAAAAAAAAAAAGAATAGGTGAATAGCAAAAAGTTTAGTCAAATTTAAATAATTTAAATAGTGTACTAAAGTTTTAAGTATTCTTTTTTTTGAAACTTCCCTTCACTTGAACCGCCAGATTTTATGAATTCGGGTAAATTGGGCCTCAAACTTTCAAGCTTGTCCTTTGCTTTGAACAAGTAAAAGATTTAAAATCTTAGAAATATGTGTTTTCTATTTGAGATTCTTTCTCTTATAAGATTTCTAAGATCTATTTCTTTTCTTTCTTAATACTTCCTTCTTATTAAGATTTCTTAAGTGAATTAGAATTATTCAGATGAATATAATACTGAACTTCAACTTTCATTTATAATGAAATTCGTTTTTCATTAATGAATTTCTGAATCTTATACTTAAGAATAAGAAAAGAAAGACGAAAAATATGAAAAATATTAGTACTATATTACATTACTATTATACTCTAATACTATTACTAGATATTACTAGAACAGAACACTTTTACTATAAAGACTAAATATTCTAATTTAGACTCTAATTTACTAGAATTACTTAGAAGATACTAAGAATAGATATAGAATCTCTAACATTTTAGATTTCAATTTCATATTTCAATATAGAATATATCATATTCATATTAAGATAGAATTATAGAATATATAGAATATTCTATATTAATCTAGATATAGAGAATTTCTTAAAGAATTTCTAAGATAATCTATCTATTAGAATCTTATCTAATTTCTAAGAATAAAGAAGTACAGGCCCGGCCAGTACTTATACTTAACCAGGCCGGGGAAATGAACCTTTTGTACAAAATCAAAGAAGTAAGGTATTCTTTCTATTGGAGAAATCTGTTTCGAAGAAAATAAAAATGGTTCTCAATCTTCACTTCACGTGTGAAATCACATGAGAGATTTCCAATTTGGAATGGGGAGAGATGGCTGAGTGGACTAAAGCGTCGGATTGCTAATCCGTTGTACGAATTATTCGTACCGAGGGTTCGAATCCCTCTCTCTCCGACCCCCCTGATAACTTGAGATTTTAGAATCAGAAGAATTTTCGATTATTTTCTTTTATGAATCTTTTCTCTTTATCTAGCATCTATTCCATTTATTTCTACATTTACCTATGAAATACCTATGAAAAAAAAAGTAAAAACGAATCTCATCTCTTTTTTTATTCTTCACGCCCAGGATTACGCCCCGGATCATTAGATAAGAATCCGAAGATGAAGAGAGAAACAAAGAATATTACTACTGTGTAAACGAATAGTTTAAGAGTAAGCATTACAAATCTCCAAGATAAGATCTTTTTTTTTAAGGAAATAGATCGCCTATTTTACGACACACACTATACACTATACACTATTTTGATATGACGCTCTAAAGATGAAAAAAGAAGGAAGTTTTTTTTTCAATTTATTTTTACGAATTTCTTTCTAATGTAATATTCTAATGTAATAAGATTCGTATTTTTTCATTACCAAAGATTTCTTGCCATATCCATATCTATATCTATAATTAAAGATTTTATGGAATCTTATAAAGGAAAGGTCAGAACAAAAGAAGAAAGAAGTTTATTAGCTGATTAAAGATCATCGCCCCCTTCCCTTATTCACCCTTATTCAATTTCAATATAATATACAATAGAAAATATCAGAATTTCGCTTTTTGAATCGAGGGTTCCTAATTTCCAGACTTATCTGAATCTTATTTCTTATCTTATTTATTTGAAGAAGAAAAATCTCATCTTTTTTTTATCGAAGAAATTCTGAATTGAATTGAGATTTTCTTTTTATCGAAAACTTACAGCAGCTTGCCAAACAAAGGCTAAGAGAAAAAAGAGTAAAGGGATAATCGGCATAACGTCTACGATTGGATTGAAAAAGGCATAAGCCTCGGGCAATTTGGCGAAGAAAAAACTACTCGAATAAAGGGTAGAATTAAGACAGATACAGATTAAACTAAAGATATTAAACATAACAAATATTCTATATTCTTGTTCTTAAAGATTAAAATGAAATTGAAATGATAAGAAATTATCAGATTGGATTGAGTTGTTTTTCTGAGGGATTTTTTAAAAGAAAAAAGCAGATAAAAGAAAGATATTCTGATTTTTCATGACTTCTCCCCAATCAAGAATCCTTCCTTACATTATCCAATCAAATAAGAATACAAGGAATTCTATTTTCATACAATATCTTAATTGAATTCTAAGTAATGATCAATTAATCTATATCTATTGTGTTGAATCCCAGCGACAACATGTCCTATATTTCTTTTGGTTGGTTATTGACGAATAACCAATATTTAGCTTAGTTTTTCTTAGACCAAATCAAAATGGGGCGTGGCCAAGCGGTAAGGCAACGGGTTTTGGTCCCGTTACTCGGAGGTTCGAATCCTTTCGTCCCAGATCGTTTGCATCAGAAACGAAGGATTCTTCTCTAATTGAAATTAAGAATTGAATTCAACAATTTTATGTTTCATGTTGGATACACTGAATTCTAAGATTTATTATTAGAATCATATCTTTTTTTTTTACTTTTTTACTAAAGTATTTTATTCTTAAATATTCGTGATTATTTTCGTTAACGATTCTTTGTTTTCTATGATGGAGATGGAGATGATGATGGAGATGGAGATGGATGCCAAAAGATCAGAATCCTCGGATTCTGATTTTCTCTTTGATCTTACCTTACACGAGACTTTTTCTACTCCATAATAATGAAAACAAAGAAACTTTATTCTCAAACTATCTCTCTGATTTAAATGAAATGAAAATCAGATTCAATTGGAGATGGTAAATAATAAGTAAATAATAATATTCTAATCATGAAATCATATTTCATAAATAAAAAATGAGAAAATAATCATACTTCATGATTAATATTCATATTAGAATATATTAATACATAAATTTAATACATAAATACATAATTCTTACATAAGAATATAGATTCTATAATCTTATTAATAAGATTATCTTATTATTCTATAATTGAATATTTATGAATATTGAAATGAAATATTTAGTTTAGTATAGTTATTAGTTAGTATAGTATTTAGTGAAAGTGGCTAAAAACTTTTATCCATTCATGGGGATTTCTTTTTCATTTGAATGAAATGAAAGTCAAAGGCTTTTTTTGAGGTTTCTAATTTCTTTTCTTTTTTGAAAAGGAAAAGAAGGATCTTTTATGATGGACAATCTCGAAAGATTTGTTGAAGATGTAAATAAGTTTGCTTAAAACTTATTTGTTTTTTTTCATGTGATATTATTCATATGAGAAAATCTGGGGTAATTTGAAGTTAAATCTCCGGATAAACACTTCTTTTTCAGTTTAGATTATTATGTATCGGTTCAACCAATGACTATTCATTATTCCATATTGAATCAATTGCATACGGTTCCAATTTAAAATAAAATCAAAATTATAGGGATGTTATGGTAAAACTTCGTTTGAAACGATGTGGTAGAAAGCAACGTGCGACTTGAAGGACATGATTGGATGTGGATTCTGACATCCACCATTTTCTATACGAATGAAGATGCTCTTGTCTCGACATAGTTTGTTCTGTTAGGAACCTAATTGGATTTGTCTTGGGTTGCTAAATAAAGATACTAATGGTATAGAAAGGTATAGCATATGATGGAGCTCGAGCAAAAATGATTGATTCATTTATCGGGGGAATAATCTAGGGTTAGTGACAATCAATAAGTTAGACCAACTTTGTAAATAGATCATCAATATAGAAATATAGATAAACGGAGAGGTTCAAATTTGAACAAGTTTTTGAAATGAAAAAGAAATCAAATTTGTTGAAATTTTCAAACTGTTTCGATCAAGAGTGTATCACAAAGGAATCAATCGTTCGTATTATTTTTCCCTTTTCCATAGAAAAAACAAAAGGTATGTTGCTGCCTTTTTGAAAAGGAGTAAGGATCACCGAAGTAATGTCTAAACCTAATGATTTCACAAAGCGCAAAGCAAAGACAACAAATTCCGGAACAAGGAAACACTCTTTTTACTAGTCTCAACAATTTGATCAGAATGATAAAAAAAAATAGATCCGAAAGGAGACAAAAAAAGAGGTTAGAGACAGCTCAAGAAATTCTAAGGATTTCCTTTCAAACTCTTTCAAAACTACCCAACTTGAGTTAGGAGTACGAATGAATTTTCTTTTCTTTTTCTGTAAAGAAGGAAAAAAGGCTCAAATTACAGTCTAATTCTTTATGGATCCATTTTTATTTCTATCTATATAGATAGATAGGAATAAAAATTCTAGAAATTAGAATCATTTTTTCTTGAGCCGTATGAGGAGAAAACCTCCTATACGTTTCTAGGGGGGCATTTTTTATTTACATCTATCCCAATGAGCCATCTATCGAATCGTTGCAATCGATGTTCGATCCCGAAGAGAAGGAAGAGATCTTCGAAAAGTGGGTTTTTATGATCCGATAAAGAATCAAACTTATTCAAATGTTCCTGCTATTTTATATTTCCTTGAAAAAGGTGCTCAACCCACAGGAACTGTTTATGATATTTTAAGGAAGGCAGAATTCTTTAAAGAATTTCGAGTTTCTTTTGATAAAAAAGAAAGTAAAAAAAAGAATCGTGAATAAAAAAAGGATAGGGTAACTAACTTTGTGTAATTCTTTATTCAAAGTTTCTTCTTTTTTTGTTCTATTCATACTTATTTTCTTCTTCTTTTTCTTATTCGTATTTTTTTCTTGCTTCTTTTTGTCGAACCCCCCAACAAGGGGGGTTCTTCTTGTATTTGTATTGTACCTTTCTTTTTTTGATTAAAGAAAGCCGCTATTTTTTCTATCTTTACCTTTTCCTTAATTCCTTATTTTTTTTCCGCTCAAAGTTCTTATTTATTCTTTATGTTGTGCTAATCCAACACAAATTTCTATATAATTTCTTGAAATTTGTTTTCTAAAAAGTCCATTCATATTGACAATGGCGTCTCAAACAAATATAATTTGATCGTATATAAATAGATCTTTTTATCCCCATTCCCTTATTGGATCTTTCCTTCACTTTAGTAAAATTAGTAAAATGGATGAGTTTGCTGGATTTTTTTTATTTCGATCATATCTACACCTCATATTGATCCGGGTTGCTAACTCAACGGTAGAGTACTCGGCTTTTAATTGCGACTATGATCTTTTACACATTTGGATGAAGGAATTCGTCTAGACTATTGGTAAAGTTTATAAGACCGCGACTGATCCTGAAAGGTAATGAATGGAAAAAAAAGCATGTCGTAAACAGAATAGAAAAAAGAATAATATAATCATAGAAAAATAAGATTTCTAGTACTCATAATAGAAATAGAACGAGAATTTTTCTTTTTAGAACAATTTTTAAGTTCAGTAAAGTATTTCGGGTCTAGTGAATAAATGGATAGAGCCTTATGGCTCCAATTCGAGTAAGACAAAAAAGAAACGAGCTTCCTTTCTTAATTTGAATGATTACCCGATCAAATTACTAATTATACGTTAAAAATAGATTAGTGCCTGATGTGGGAAAAGGTTCTCTTGTAAATTGTGAGTGGACCATTGATTCTTTTTTTTTTATGAATCCTAATTATTCTTTATTGTGGATTGGAGACGGATGTGTAGAAGAAATAGTATAGTGATAAAAAAAGAATCTTTTCCAAAGTCAAAAGAGTGATTGGGTTGCGAAAATAAAAGATTTTTACCCCTTTTTCTTATTGTTATTCTAGTTATATTAACAAGGAAAAGAAAACCAAATTGGATAGAAGGGGAAAGGAAAAAGATCTGTAGATTGGGCTCTCTGTCTCCGGGGTATATATTCTTTATTTGTTCTGACTTTTATATAATCTTTTACTTCTTAAATTCTCATTATGTTTTTTACATCAAAGTACAGTATAAAAGTATATATATAAGTATACACAGTGCATAGTCTATATATATATATATTATATATATAATATATTATTAGTATTAGAATATCTTATTAGAATTCTTTCTTAGTTTCTTAGAATAATAAGAATAATAGAAGAATTTATTCTTCTATCGCATACGCCGTTCTGACCATATTGCACTATGTATCATTTCATAACACAAGAAGTGCCTCTCTTTTTTGGTTACATTAGAAATGTATTTCAATAGCAGAATTACAAATTACAAGGATATTTAGATTGAAAAAAGATAGATTTCGGCAACAAAACTTCCTATATCCGCTACTCCTTCAGGAGTATATTTACTCACTTGCTCATTATCATAGCTTAAATAGTTTGATTTTTTACGAACCTGTGGAATTTCTAGGTTATGACAGTAAATTTAGTTTAGTACTTGTGAAACGTTTAATTATTCGAATGTATCAACAGAAATCTTTGATTTCTTCGGTGAATTATTCTAACCAAAATGGATCTTGGGAGCACAAGAATTCTTTTTCTTCTCATTTTTCTTCTCAAATGGTATCAGAAGGTTTTGGAGTCATTCTGGAAATTCCATTCTCGTCGCAATTAGTATCTTCCCTTGAAGAAAAAAGAATACCAAAATCTCAGAATTTACGATCTATTCATTCAATATTTCCCTTTTTAGAGGATAAATTATCGCATTTAAATTATGTGTCAGATCTACTAATACCCCATCCCATCCATCTGGAAATCTTGGTTCAAATCCTTCAATGTTGGATTAAAGATGTTCCTTCTTTGCATTTCTTGCGATTGTTTTTCCACGAATATCATAATTTGAATAGTCTCTTTACTTCAAAGAAATCCATTTACGTATTTTCAAAAAGAAAGAAAAGATTCTTTTGGTTCCTACATAATTCTTATGTATATGAATGCGAATATATATTCCTGTTTCTTCGTAAACAGTCTTCTTATTTACGATCAATATCTTCTGGAGTCTTTCTTGAGCGAAC